GCTAGCGTAGCTTAATACAAAGCATGACACTGAAGATGTTAAGATGGGCCCTGAGAAGCTCCGCATGCACAAAGGCATGGTCCCGACCTTATTATCAGCTCTAACCCAACTTACACATGCAAGTCTCCGCAGTCCCGTGAGTATGCCCTCAATCCCCCACCCGGGGACAAGGAGCGGGCATCAGGCACAAATTTTTAGCCCAAGACGCCCAGCCAAGCCACACCCCCAAGGGAATTCAGCAGTGATAGACATTAAGCCATAAGTGAAAACTTGACTCAGTCAGGGTTAAGAGGGCCGGTAAAACTCGTGCCAGCCACCGCGGTTAGACGAGAGGCCCTAGTTGATATTATTACGGCGTAAAGGGTGGTTAAGGAAGAAAACAGCAATAAAGCCAAATGGCCCTTTGGCCGTCATACGCTTCTAGGTGTCCGAAGCCCAACCCAACGAAAGTAGCTTTAACAAAACCCACCTGACCCCACGAAAGCTGAGAAACAAACTGGGATTAGATACCCCACTATGCCCAGCCATAAACCCAGACGTCCAACTACAATTAGACGTCCGCCAGGGTACTACGAGCATTAGCTTGAAACCCAAAGGACCTGACGGTGCCTTAGACCCCCCTAGAGGAGCCTGTTCTAGAACCGATAACCCCCGTTAAACCTCACCACTTCTAGCCACCCCAGCCTATATACCGCCGTCGCCAGCTTACCCTGTGAAGGCAATAAAAGTAAGCAAAATGGGCACAACCCAGAACGTCAGGTCGAGGTGTAGCGCACGAAGCGGGAAGAAATGGGCTACATTTTCTATCACAGAACACTACGGACATGCAACATGAAATAGTGCTTGAAGGAGGATTTAGTAGTAAAAAGGAAGCAGAGTGTCCTTTTGAACCCGGCTCTAAGGCGCGTACACACCGCCCGTCACTCTCCCCTGTCAACATGCACTAAAAATATCTAATACCAACGCACTGACAAGGGGAGGCAAGTCGTAACATGGTAAGTGTACCGGAAGGTGCACTTGGATTAAACCCAGGGCGTGGCTGAGTTAGTTAAGCATCTCACTTACACCGAGAAGACATCCATGCAAGTTGGATCACCCTGAGCCAAACAGCTAGCTTAACCACTAACTTTAAACCAACAATGTTTATAAAAAAACATGGCCCACCCCAAAAAATTAAACCATTTTTTTACCTAAGTATGGGAGACAGAAAAGGTTCACCCAAAGCAATAGAGAAAGTACCGCAAGGGAATGCTGAAAGAGAAATGAAATAACCCATATAAGCACTAAAAAACAAAGATTAAATCTTGTACCTTTTGCATCATGATTTAGTAAGTACACCCAAGCAAAGAGACCTTTAGTTTGAAACCCCGAAACCAGGTGAGCTACCCCGAGACAGCCTATATAACTTAGGGCTAACCCGTCTCTGTGGCAAAAGAGTGGGAAGAGCTCCGGGTAGAAGTGACAGACCTACCGAACCTGGTGATAGCTGGTTGCCTGAGAAATGGATAGAAGTTCAGCCCCGCACGCCCCATACCAAAACCCTTCAACTAAGGTAACTTTTAAGGGAAACATGCGGGAGTTAGTTAAAGGGGGTACAGCCCCTTTAACAAAGGATACAACCTTATCAGGAGGATAAAGATCATAATACTTAAAACAAACTGTTTCAGTGGGCCTAAAAGCAGCCATCTAAACAGAAAGCGTTAAAGCTCAGACAGAATGAAGTTTATTATACCGATAAAAAATCTAACTCCCCTAACTATATCAGGCTATCCCATGCCAACATGGAAGAAATTATGCTAAAATGAGTAACAAGAAGACCTGTTCTTCTCCAAGCACAAGTGTAAACCAGATCGGACCAACCACTGGAAAATAACGAGCTCAACCAAAGAGAGTACTGTGAACAACACAAAAACCAGGAAAAACTCACAACCAAATAATCGTTAACCCCACACTGGAGTGCTATTTTTAAAGGAAAGACTAAAAGAAAGGGAAGGAACTCGGCAAACACAAGCCTCGCCTGTTTACCAAAAACATCGCCTCCTGCAACTAGACTAAGTATAGGAGGTCCAGCCTGCCCAGTGACTACGGGTTCAACGGCCGCGGTATTTTGACCGTGCAAAGGTAGCGCAATCACTTGTCTTTTAAATAAAGACCTGTATGAATGGCTAAACGAGGGCTTAACTGTCTCCCCCTTCCAGTCAGTGAAATTGATCTATCCGTGCAGAAGCGGGTATAATTATACAAGACGAGAAGACCCTTTGGAGCTTAAGGTACAAAATTTAACCACGTTAAACAACTTAACAAAAAGCAAGAACTTAGTGGGATATAAAATTCTACCTTCGGTTGGGGCGACCACGGAGGAAAAACCAGCCTCCGAGTGGAATGGGGTAAACCCCTAAAGCCAAGAGAAACATCTCTAAGCCACAGAACATCTGACCAATAATGATCCGGCCCCATGGCCGATCAACGAACCAAGTTACCCTAGGGATAACAGCGCAATCCTCTCCCAGAGTCCATATCGACGAGGGGGTTTACGACCTCGATGTTGGATCAGGACATCCTAATGGTGCAGCCGCTATTAAGGGTTCGTTTGTTCAACGATTAAAGTCCTACGTGATCTGAGTTCAGACCGGAGTAATCCAGGTCAGTTTCTATCTGTAACGCTACTTTTCCTAGTACGAAAGGATCGGGAAAGAGGGGCCCATACTTAAAGCACGCCCCGCCCCTAATTAATGAAAACAAATAAATTAAAAAAAGGGAGGGCCAAAACCCCTGCCGCCCAAAAGAAGGGCATACTGGGGTGGCAGAGCATGGTAAATTGCGAAAGGCCTAAGCCCTTTACACCGGAGGTTCAAATCCTCTTCCCAGTTTATGCTAAACACTCTAATAAATCATCTAATCAACCCCTTGGCCTACATCGTACCAGTCTTACTAGCAGTAGCTTTTCTAACACTACTTGAACGAAAAGTACTAGGGTATATACAATTACGAAAAGGCCCTAATGTAGTAGGACCTTACGGACTATTACAACCCATCGCTGACGGAGTGAAGCTATTTATTAAAGAACCCGTCCGACCCTCAACATCATCCCCCTTCTTGTTTTTAGCAACCCCAATCCTTGCATTGACCCTAGCCATGACATTATGAGCACCTATACCAATACCATACCCCATCATTGACTTAAACCTCGGAGTTCTATTTATTCTAGCTATCTCAAGCCTAGCAGTCTATTCTATTTTAGGATCAGGATGGGCATCAAATTCAAAATATGCACTAATTGGGGCCCTCCGAGCAGTAGCCCAGACAATTTCATATGAAGTAAGCTTAGGACTTATCCTTCTCTCAGTAATTATTTTTTCAGGAGGTTACACCCTCCAAACATTCAACACAACCCAAGAAAGCATCTGACTGCTAGCCCCGGCATGACCCCTAGCAGCCATATGATACATTTCAACCCTAGCCGAAACAAATCGAGCACCATTTGACTTAACAGAGGGGGAATCAGAACTAGTATCCGGCTTTAACGTAGAATACGCGGGGGGGCCCTTCGCCCTATTTTTCTTAGCTGAATACGCCAACATTCTCATAATAAATACCTTATCAGCCGTCCTATTCCTGGGCTCTTCTCACTTCCCCAATATACCAGAACTGACAACAATTAGCCTAATAATTAAGGCCGCATTCTTATCAGTAATATTTTTATGAGTCCGGGCCTCCTACCCCCGATTCCGATACGATCAACTCATACATCTTGTGTGAAAGAATTTTCTACCGCTAACACTAGCACTGGTACTATGACATGTGGCCCTACCAATCGCACTAGCGGGCCTTCCTCCCCAACTATAGTTTAGGAACTGTGCCCGAATGCTCAGGGACCACTTTGATAGAGTGGCTTATAGGGGTTAAAATCCCCTCAGTTCTTAGAAAGAAGGGGGTCGAACCCATGCCCAAGAGATCAAAACTCTTAGTGCTTCCTCTACACCACTTTCTAAGATGGGGTCAGCTAATTAAGCTTTCGGGCCCATACCCCGAACATGACGGTTAAAGTCCCTCCTCCATCAATGAATCCCTACGTACTAATAATTCTATTGTCCAGCCTGGGATTAGGCACCACCCTAACCTTTGCTAGCTCCCATTGACTATTGGCCTGAATGGGGCTAGAGATTAATACCCTAGCAATTGTACCACTAATAGCACAACATCACCACCCACGAGCAGTAGAGGCTACTACAAAATACTTCTTAACTCAAGCAACCGCAGCAGCAATAATTCTGTTTGCAAGCACAACAAATGCATGAATTACAGGAGAATGAGACATAAACAATATGTCGAACCCAATCGCCAGTACCATAGTTATTACCGCCTTAGCACTTAAAATTGGACTTGCCCCAATACACTTCTGAATACCAGAAGTTCTACAAGGGCTAGACTTATTAACAGGACTAATTATGTCAACATGACAAAAACTAGCCCCCTTAGCCCTCATTATCCAAGTATCTCAAGCCATCGACCCACTCCTATTAACCTCCCTTGGAGTTATATCCACACTAGCCGGAGGATGAGGAGGATTAAACCAAACCCAATTACGGAAGATTTTGGCCTACTCCTCTATCGCCCACATAGGATGAATGATCATTATTCTACAATATGCCCCCCAACTCACACTCCTTGCACTAGGGACTTATATCTTTATAACCTCAGCAGCATTTCTAACACTAAAAACGTCCTCAACCACAAAGATTAATACACTCGCAATAACTTGATCAAACAACCCAACCCTAACAGCAACCACCGCCCTTGTATTATTATCATTAGGGGGACTACCCCCACTAACAGGATTCATGCCAAAATGATTAATTTTACAAGAACTAACAAAACAGAGCCTCCCAACCACAGCCACAATTATAGCACTAGCAGCCCTACTCAGCCTTTACTTCTACCTCCGACTGTGTTACGCAATAACACTCACAATTGCCCCAAACACAACCAGCTCAACTATACCGTGACGAGTAAAAACAACTCAAACCTCCCTACCCCTAACCATTTCAACCACAATCGCACTAGGCCTCCTACCTGTGACTCCGGCTATTCTAATACTAGCCACATAAGGGACTTAGGATAGCACCAGACCAAGAGCCTTCAAAGCTCTAAGCAGAAGTGAAAATCTTCTAGTCCCTGAATAAGACCTACAAGAGTCTATCTTGCATTTTCTAATTGCAAATCAAATGTTTTTATTAAACTAAGGCCTTACTAGATGGGAAGGCCTCGATCCTACAAACTCTTAGTTAACAGCTAAGCGCTCAAACCAGCGAGCATCCATCTACTTTTCCCGCCGTTGGCCTGAAAGGCGGGAAAAGCCCCGGCAGAGTATTACTCTACGTCTCTGGATTTGCAATCCAACATGTTACTTCACCACGGGGCTGGTGATAGGGAGAGGACTTAAACCTCTGTCTTCGGGGCTACAACCCACCGCCTGGTGCTCGGCTACCCTACCTGTGGCAATTACACGCTGATTCTTTTCTACGAACCACAAAGACATTGGCACCCTTTATCTTGTATTTGGTGCCTGAGCCGGAATAGTAGGGACTGCTTTAAGCCTCCTTATTCGAGCTGAACTTAGCCAACCCGGATCACTCCTAGGCGATGACCAAATTTATAATGTTATCGTCACTGCCCACGCCTTTGTAATAATTTTCTTTATAGTAATACCAATTTTAATTGGGGGGTTCGGAAACTGACTCGTACCACTAATAATCGGGGCACCTGATATAGCATTCCCACGAATAAATAACATAAGCTTCTGACTTCTCCCCCCATCATTTCTCCTCCTATTAGCCTCTTCTGGTGTTGAGGCGGGAGCCGGAACAGGGTGAACAGTCTACCCGCCACTTGCAGGTAATCTTGCCCATGCAGGCGCATCCGTAGACCTTACAATTTTCTCGCTCCACTTAGCAGGTGTCTCATCAATTTTGGGGGCAATTAATTTTATTACCACCACTATTAACATAAAACCCCCAGCCATCTCCCAATATCAAACACCCCTATTCGTGTGAGCTGTACTTGTAACGGCTGTGCTCTTACTTCTCTCACTCCCAGTTCTAGCCGCCGGAATTACAATACTTCTTACAGATCGAAATCTTAATACCACATTCTTCGATCCAGCAGGGGGAGGAGACCCAATCCTATACCAACACCTGTTCTGATTCTTTGGTCACCCAGAAGTATATATTCTCATTTTACCCGGATTCGGGATCATTTCACACGTTGTAGCCTACTACGCGGGTAAAAAAGAACCGTTCGGCTATATAGGAATGGTTTGAGCCATGATGGCTATTGGTCTCCTTGGCTTTATTGTTTGAGCCCACCATATGTTCACTGTCGGAATAGATGTAGATACCCGTGCCTACTTCACATCTGCGACAATAATTATTGCTATCCCAACCGGCGTAAAAGTATTTAGTTGACTCGCTACACTACACGGAGGTTCCATCAAATGAGACACACCCATGCTATGAGCCCTGGGGTTTATTTTCCTTTTCACAGTTGGAGGATTAACAGGAATTGTATTAGCCAACTCATCATTAGATATTGTACTCCACGATACATACTACGTGGTTGCACACTTCCACTACGTACTATCAATAGGTGCCGTATTCGCTATTATAGCAGCCTTTGTCCACTGATTCCCCTTATTCTCAGGATATACCCTAAACGACACTTGAACAAAAATCCACTTTGGTGTAATATTTATTGGCGTAAACCTAACATTCTTCCCCCAACATTTCCTAGGCCTGGCCGGAATACCACGACGATACTCTGATTACCCTGACGCGTATGCCCTATGAAATACAGTGTCATCTATTGGGTCCCTCATTTCCCTAGTAGCAGTAATCATGTTCCTATTTATCCTCTGAGAAGCCTTTGCCGCCAAACGAGAGGTCTCCTCAGTAGAGTTAACCATGACAAATGTAGAATGACTTCACGGCTGCCCTCCACCATACCACACATTTGAAGAACCAGCTTTCGTCCGAGTTCAATCAAACTAACGAGAAAGGGAGGAATTGAACCCCCATGTACTGGTTTCAAGCCAGTCACATAACCACTCTGTCACTTTCTTCTAAAGACATTAGTAAAATGCAAATTACACCACCTTGTCAAGGTGGTATTACAGGTTAAATCCCTGTATGTCTTAAGCCTAAGGCTTAATGGCACATCCCACACAACTAGGATTCCAAGACGCGGCATCACCCGTTATAGAAGAACTTCTCCACTTCCACGACCACGCCCTAATAATTGTATTTTTAATTAGTACCTTGGTACTATACATTATTATTGCAATAGTTTCTACTAAACTTACTAACAAATATATCCTAGACTCCCAAGAAATCGAAATTGTCTGAACCGTACTACCAGCTGTAATCCTAGTTTTGATTGCCCTACCATCCCTTCGAATTCTATACCTTATAGACGAAATTAATGACCCCCACCTAACGATCAAAGCCATGGGGCACCAATGATACTGAAGCTACGAATACACAGATTATGAAGACCTAGGCTTTGATTCCTACATAATTCCGACCCAAGACCTCACACCGGGGCAGTTCCGACTGCTAGAGACTGACCACCGAATAGTCGTTCCGATAGAATCACCAATTCGTGTATTAGTATCAGCTGAGGACGTACTTCACTCCTGAGCCGTACCATCCCTAGGCATAAAAATAGACGCAGTACCTGGACGACTGAATCAAACCGCCTTCATTGCCTCACGACCAGGAGTATTTTATGGACAATGCTCTGAAATCTGCGGGGCCAACCACAGCTTTATACCAATTGTAGTTGAAGCCGTCCCACTAGAACACTTTGAAAGCTGATCCTCACTAATACTAGAAGACGCCTCACTAGAAAGCTAATTATTGGACAAAGCGTTGGCCTTTTAAGCCAAAGTTTGGTGACTACCGACCACCTCTAGTGAAATGCCCCAACTAAACCCTAACCCGTGATTCGCTATTCTAGTATTTTCATGGATTATCTTTATTACCATTATTCCAACCAAAATCTTAAATCACACAACGCCTAATGAGCCTGCCCCAATAAGTGAAGAAAAACATAAAACTGAATCTTGAGACTGACCATGGTAATAAGCTTTTTTGATCAATTTGCAAGCCCCTCCTTTTTAGGTATCCCCCTTATTGCCATTGCAATTGCACTACCATGAGTTCTATTCCCAACCCCCCCATCTCGATGATTAAATAACCGACTTATTACACTCCAAACATGATTCATCAACCGTTTCACCAGTCAGCTTCTACTGCCCTTAAATGTTGGAGGACATAAATGAGCTTTACTATTTGTCTCATTAATAGTATTCCTTATTACTATGAACATGCTGGGCCTTCTCCCATATACCTTCACACCCACCACTCAACTCTCACTAAATATAGGACTTGCCGTACCACTATGACTTGCCACAGTAATTATTGGCATGCGTAACCAACCAACAGCAGCCCTTGGCCATCTTCTACCAGAAGGAACCCCTGTCCCACTAATTCCAGTACTAATTATCATCGAAACAATTAGCCTATTCATTCGACCCCTAGCCCTTGGAGTACGACTAACAGCTAATCTCACTGCAGGCCACTTACTAATTCAACTTATTGCCACAGCAGTATTTGTACTACTACCCATAATACCAACAGTGGCCATCCTAACAGCCGCTGTTCTATTTCTCCTGACGCTTCTAGAAGTTGCGGTTGCAATAATTCAAGCCTATGTATTTGTACTACTACTAAGCCTTTATCTGCAAGAAAACGTTTAATGGCACACCAAGCACATGCATTTCATATGGTTGATCCTAGCCCATGACCACTAACCGGAGCCGTAGGCGCCCTACTAATAACATCCGGCCTAGCAATCTGGTTTCACTTCCACTCAACAACATTAATAATCCTTGGACTAATTCTCCTACTTCTTACAATATTCCAATGATGACGTGATATTATCCGAGAAGGAACCTTCCAAGGTCACCACACACCCCCAGTACAAAAAGGCCTACGTTATGGCATGATTCTATTCATCACCTCAGAAGTTTTCTTTTTCCTAGGATTCTTCTGAGCTTTTTATCACTCAAGCCTAGCACCAACCCCAGAGCTTGGAGGATGCTGACCACCAGCGGGAATTACCACACTAGACCCATTTGAAGTTCCCCTCCTCAACACAGCAGTTTTACTAGCATCCGGTGTAACAGTCACATGAGCCCACCACAGTATTATAGAGGGAGAACGAAAACAAGCTATTCAATCCCTAGGACTTACAATTCTATTAGGATTATATTTTACTGCACTTCAAGCCATAGAGTACTATGAAGCCCCATTTACAATCGCAGATGGAGTGTACGGATCTACATTCTTCGTAGCCACAGGCTTCCACGGACTCCACGTAATTATCGGTTCAACCTTTTTAGCCGTCTGTCTTATTCGCCAAATCCAATATCATTTTACATCTGAACACCACTTCGGCTTCGAAGCCGCTGCCTGATACTGACACTTTGTTGACGTAGTATGACTATTCCTTTACGTATCCATCTACTGATGAGGCTCATATCTTTCTAGTATTTAAATTAGTACAAGTGACTTCCAATCATTTAGTCTTGGTTAAACCCCAGGGAAAGATAATGAATTTAATCACAACCATTCTTATTATCACAGTAGCCCTATCCTCAATCCTAGCAATTGTATCATTTTGACTCCCCCAAATAAATCCCGATGCAGAAAAGCTCTCCCCCTACGAATGCGGATTTGACCCACTAGGATCCGCCCGATTACCATTTTCTCTACGATTTTTCCTAGTCGCCATCCTATTTCTCTTATTTGACCTAGAAATTGCCCTCCTCCTCCCTCTTCCCTGAGGTGATCAACTTCACAACCCCACAGGAACATTCTTTTGAGCAACCACAGTTCTTATTCTTCTAACCTTAGGCTTAATCTACGAATGGACCCAAGGGGGCCTAGAATGAGCAGAATAAGGGAGTTAGTCCAAAAAAGACCTCTGATTTCGGCTCAGAAAATTGTGGTTTAAGTCCACGACCCCCTTATGACACCAGTACACTTCAGCTTCAGTTCAGCATTTATCCTAGGACTAATAGGACTAGCATTCCACCGCACCCACCTGCTCTCCGCACTTCTATGTTTAGAGGGTATAATATTATCCCTATTTATTGCACTAGCCCTGTGAACATTACAGTTCGAATCTACAAGCTTTTCCACCGCTCCTATGCTCCTACTGGCCTTCTCTGCCTGTGAAGCAAGCACAGGACTCGCACTTCTAGTAGCCACAGCCCGAACCCACGGAACTGACCGCCTACAAAACCTCAACCTCCTACAATGCTAAAAGTACTAATCCCCACTATTATATTATTCCCGACAATCTGATTGACCTCCCCAAAATGATTATGAACAGGTACAATTACCCACAGCCTATCATTTGCCCTTGTAAGCCTCACATGATTAAAGTGAACCTCCGAAACCGGCTGAACCATATCTAATACATATTTAGGTACAGACCCCTTGTCAACCCCCTTGCTTGTACTAACGTGTTGACTACTACCACTAATAATTCTAGCCAGCCAAAATCACATTAACCCGGAACCCATCAACCGACAACGCCTACACATCACCCTACTCACCTCACTACAAACTTTTTTAATCATAGCATTCGGGGCCACAGAAATCATTATATTTTATATTATATTCGAAGCCACACTTATTCCAACCTTAATTATTATTACTCGATGAGGAAACCAGACTGAACGACTAAACGCAGGAACCTATTTTTTATTTTATACACTTGCGGGCTCTCTACCCCTCCTGGTCGCCTTACTTTTACTTCAACAATCCACAGGAACCCTATCTATACTCGTAATTCAATACTCTCAACCACTTTTACTAGACTCCTGAGGCCATAAGATTTGATGGGCCGGCTGTCTTATCGCATTCCTAGTAAAAATACCATTATATGGCGTCCACCTATGACTCCCAAAAGCGCACGTAGAAGCCCCTGTTGCAGGATCCATAGTACTAGCAGCAGTACTATTAAAACTAGGGGGATATGGAATAATACGAATAATAATTATACTAGACCCGCTATCAAAAGAATTAATTTACCCCTTCATCATTTTAGCGCTATGAGGGATCATTATAACGGGATCTATTTGTTTACGACAGACAGATCTTAAATCACTGATCGCCTACTCATCCGTCAGTCACATAGGACTCGTAGCAGGAGGCATTTTAATTCAGACCCCATGAGGATTTTCAGGAGCAATTATTCTAATAATTGCCCACGGTTTAGTATCTTCAATACTATTCTGCTTAGCTAATACAGCCTATGAACGAACCCATAGCCGTACTATAATTTTAGCCCGAGGATTACAACTAATCTTCCCCTTAACAGCAGTTTGATGACTCATTGCCAACCTGGCTAATCTGGCACTCCCCCCTCTACCTAATCTAATAGGAGAACTAATAATTATTACAACCCTATTTAACTGATCCCCATGAACCATTGCACTAACAGGGGCAGGCACTCTAATTACAGCGGGCTACTCACTCTACATGTTCCTAATGTCTCAACGAGGCCCAACACCAAGCCACATCATAAAACTCCAGCCCTTCCACACCCGAGAACACCTGTTAATAGCTCTTCACCTAATCCCCGTAATCCTTCTCATAGTAAAACCAGAGCTAATGTGAGGTTGATGCTATTAGTAAGTATAGTTTAACTAAAATATTAGATTGTGATTCTAAAGACAGGAGTTAAAATCCCCTTACTCACCAAGGAAGGATAGAAATCAATAAGTACTGCTAATCCTTATGTACCGCGGTTAAAATCCGCGGCTTCCTCACGCTTCTGAAGGATAACAGCTCATCCGTTGGTCTTAGGAACCAAAAACTCTTGGTGCAAATCCAAGTGGAAGCTATGGACTTAACAACACTAATTATATCCTCCTCACTTATCCTAGTTATTACAGTACTTATTATTCCGCTACTAACATCACTAAGCCCTCAAACACTTAAAACGGACTGAGCAAACACACATGTAAAAACCGCCGTCACCACCGCATTTTTCATCAGCCTTCTACCACTAATAATCTTTCTAGATCAGGGATTAGAAAACGTCACCACAAACTGGCAGTGAATAAATACACAAGTATTTGACACAAATATCAGCTTTAAATTCGACCACTATTCTCTTATTTTCATACCCATCGCCCTCTACGTCACCTGATCTATTCTAGAATTTGCACTTTGATACATACACTCAGACCCCAATATAAATCGATTCTTCAAATATTTGTTACTATTTTTAGTAGCAATAGTTATCCTAGTCACTGCCAACAACATGTTTCAGCTATTTATCGGGTGAGAGGGAGTTGGAATTATGTCCTTTCTGCTAATCGGGTGATGGTATGGGCGAGCAGACGCTAATACAGCAGCTCTGCAAGCTGTAATTTACAACCGAGTTGGGGACATCGGACTAATCTTAAGTATAGCATGATTTGCAATAAACCTTAACTCATGAGAAATTCAACAGATATCCCTTCTATCAAAAGACTTTGACATAACAATCCCACTGATAGGACTTATCCTAGCAGCAACAGGAAAATCGGCCCAATTTGGTCTACACCCATGACTCCCTTCTGCCATAGAAGGCCCCACGCCAGTATCTGCCCTACTCCACTCTAGCACCATGGTCGTAGCTGGAATTTTCCTGTTAATTCGCATCCACCCCCTCATAGAAAACAATGAGACTGCACTAACAACATGCCTATGCTTAGGCGCCCTAACCACCCTATTTACAGCCACCTGTGCCCTAACCCAAAATGATATTAAAAAAATTGTGGCTTTCTCAACATCCAGCCAACTAGGCCTAATAATAGTTACAATTGGCCTAAACCAACCACAACTGGCATTCCTCCACATTTGCACCCACGCATTCTTCAAAGCTATATTATTCCTATGTTCAGGATCAATTATTCATAGCCTTAATGATGAGCAGGACATCCGCAAAATAGGGGGCCTTCACAAGCTAATACCTGTTACCTCAGCCTGCCTCACAATTGGAAGCCTGGCATTAACAGGAACTCCATTCCTCGCAGGTTTCTTTTCAAAAGATGCCATCATCGAGGCCCTAAACACCTCACACCTTAACGCCTGAGCCCTCGTTCTTACGCTTATCGCAACATCATTCACCGCAGTATATAGCTTCCGAGTCATTTTCTTTGTTACCATGGGATCCCCTCGATTTGCCCCATTATCCCCTATTAATGAATACAACCCGCTAGTAATTAACCCAATCAAACGACTCGCCTGAGGAAGCATTGTTGCAGGACTTTTTATTACCTTCAACTTCCTACCCTTAAAAACACCTGTCATAACAATGCCTTTGTCCCTAAAAGTAGCAGCCCTTGTAGTCACCATTATCGGACTCCTAGTAGCCATAGAACTTGCAAATCTGACTAACAAACAAGTTAAAGTCACCCCCAAAGCACTCTTACACAACTTCTCAAATATGCTAGGATTCTTCCCCGCACTAATCCACCGAACATTCCCAAAACTCAACCTTAAGCTGGGCCAATCAGTTGCCAATAAACTCGACCAAACATGATTTGAAACATCTGGACCTAAAGGACTCGCCTTAACACAAATAATACTATCAAAAATAATAAACGACATTACGCGAGGAATAATTAAAACATACCTAACTATTTTTCTTCTAACAATAATTTCAGCCATTCTCTTAGTAATTATCTAGACTGCACGAAGAGTCCCACGACTCAACCCCCGAGTCAACTCCAACACAACAAATAATGTCAGAAGCAAAACCCAAGCACAAATAACTAATATTGCTCCACCAAAAGAATATATTACAGCTACACCCCCAACATCCCCTCGTAGTATAGAAAACTCTTTTAACCCGTCAATTATTACCCAAGAACCCTCATATCACCCCCCTCAAAATACCCCAGCCATTAAAACAACACCTAACAAATAAACTAGCACATAACCGGCAACAGAACGACTCCCCCAAGCCTCTGGAAAAGGTTCAGCAGCTAAAGCTGCCGAATAAGCAAATACTACAAGCATGCCCCCCAAATAAATTAAAAAGAGGACTAAAGACAAAAAAGACCCCCCAGAACCAACTAAAATTCCACACCCAACCCCCGCCGCCACCACCAAACCTAAAGCGGCAAAATAAGGGGTGGGGTTAGAAGCAACAGCAATTAGACCCACAATTAAAGCTACCAGTAATATAAACATAAAATAAGTCATAATTCTTACTCAGACTTTAACCGAGACCAGCGACTTGAAGAACCGCCGTTGTAATTCAACAAGAGAAACTAATGGCCAGCCTACGAAAAACTCACCCCCTAATAAAAATTGCTAATGATGCATTGGTCGACCTACCAACCCCGTCTAATATTTCAGTATGATGAAACTTCGGGTCTCTCCTAGGATTATGTTTAATTACACAGATTCTTACGGGATTATTCCTAGCCATGCATTACACCTCAGACATCTCAACCGCATTCTCATCAGTGGCCCACATTTGCCGAGACGTAAATTACGGCTGACTTATCCGCAACCTTCATGCTAACGGAGCATCATTCTTTTTCATCTGTATTTATATACATGTCGCCCGTGGCCTATACTATGGATCCTACCTCTATAAAGAAACCTGAAATATCGGCGTAGTACTACTACTGCTAGTCATAATGACAGCCTTTGTTGGCTACGTCCTTCCATGAGGCCAAATATCCTTCTGAGGGGCTACAGTAATTACAAACCTTCTATCAGCAGTCCCATACATAGGAGATACACTCGTTCAATGAATCTGAGGAGGCTTCTCAGTAGACAACGCAACATTAACACGATTCTTCGCATTCCACTTCTTACTACCATTCATTATTGCCGCCGCAACCCTACTCCACCTACTATTTCTCCACGAAACAGGATCGAACAACCCCGCCGGCCTAAACTCCGACGCAGACAAAATCTCCTTCCACCCATATTTTTCATATAAAGATCTTCTCGGGTTCGTAATTATACTGCTAGCCCTAACATCATTAGCACTATTTTCCCCAAACCTCCTAGGAGACCCAGACAATTTCACACCCGCTAATCCAATGGTAACTCCACCACACATTAAACCAGAGTGATATTTCCTGTTTGCCTACGCCATCCTACGATCCATCCCGAACAAACTAGGAGGTGTTCTAGCTTTACTATTCTCTATCCTAATCTTAATGGTAGTTCCAATCTTACACACCTCAAAACAACGAGGGCTAACATTTCGTCCAATCACCCAATTCTTATTCTGAACACTTGTAGCAGATATACTGATTTTAACATGGATTGGAGGCATACCTGTAGAGCATCCGTATGTCATTATTGGTCAAGTAGCATCAGTTCTGTATTTTACACTTTTCCTAGTACTCGTCCCACTAGCAGGATGAGTAGAAAATAAAGCATTAAAATGAGCTTGCCCTAGTAGCTTAGTCTTAAAGCATCGGTCTTGTAATCCGAAGATCGGAGGTTAAATTCCCCCCTAGCGCCAGAAAAGAGAGATTTTAACTCCCACCCCTGGCTCCCAAAGCCAGAATTCTAAATTAAACTATCTTCTGATAGTAGCATGTATGTACTAGTACATATTATGCATAATATTACATAATGTAATAGTACATATATATGTATTATCACCATTCATTTATCTTAACCCCAAAGCAAGTACTAACGTCTAAGAAAACCATAAACCAAATTATTAAGATTCAGAAATAATTTATTTTAACATGAAAAATAGATTTATCCCCTAAATATGGAACTCAGATTTTTCCTTGAATTATCCAACTAAGATTTATCTTAAAATTATTAATGTAGTAAGAGACCACCAACTGGTTGAAATAAATGCATATTGTTAATGATAGAATCAGGGACACTAAACTTAGGTATGGTATATTATGAACTATTCCTTGTATCTGGTTTCAATCTCACGTACTTAACTTATTTACTCCACTATTAATTAATTATACTGGCATATGGTTACTGGTGTAATTACATACTCCTCGTTACCCAACATGCCGGGCATTCTTTTATATGCATAGGGTTCTCTTTTTTAGGTTTCCCTTCACTTACATCTCAGAGTGCAGGCACAAATAATATATCAAGGTGGAGCTATTCCTTGCACGAATTAAATTAGGTTAATTATTGAATGACATAACTCAAGAATTACATATTAATATCTCAGGTGCATAAGGTATATATCACTTCTTCATCTTACCCTTATATATCTGCCCCCCTTTTGGTTTCTGCGCGACAAACCCCCCTACCCCCCTTCGCTCAGCGAATCCTGTTATCCTTGTCAAACCCCGAAACCAAGGAAGGTTCGAGAACGTGCCAGCTAACAAGTTGAAATATGGGTTAGCCATCCGCATTATATATATATATACGTGCATATCACATTTATATATTTCACAAATACCCCAAATTTTAGCCTAAAAACTTCGATTAGAAATTTTAGAAATTTCTCAATGCTAAAAAATTAAACATTTATTAGC